TTTTATCAAAAAATTATATATATAAATATATTTTTTTTATATACTTAAATTAAAAAAATAAGTAAGCTAACAATTAAAGCTTTTAGGCCCATACCCTAAATATAGAATCCAAATTAATTCTCTTATTTAAATTCAAAATTTAATTTTATGATATGCCTGAACAAAGGATTATTTTGATAGAATAAATCATACCTTTTTAAAAATGTTTCCATTAACCCCCTTCCCTCACGCACTCTCTCTAAACCCTCTCTTGTAATATTAATATAACTGCTCCTTATATATTTAATAAATTTTAACTATTTCAAAAAATTTCAAAAATTTTTATGCACTTTACATTAAAATATATAATTTTACTTTAATTTTTTTAAAAATTTATTATTAAATATTTTAATTATTATAAATAACATATTTTATAAATTTTTTATTTTAAGAAATTTAATTAATTTTTCTTTTATACCTTTATTTATTCAAAATTTATTAATAATTTGATTTATAATAGAAATTAATAATTTTTTATTTATTTGTTATTTATGTTTTAAATTTAATAATAAAAAATTAATTTTTATATATTATATTATTCAAATTATTGCTTCCTTATTCATAATTTTTTCTTTAATTTTTAATAATTTTTTTATAATTAACATAAATTTTTTATTAATTAATTTTTACTTATCTATAATAATTAAATTAGGAATTCCCCCTTTCCATTTATGAATACCAATAATATCCCATCATATAAATTGAAACATTATTTTTATTTTTTTATCAATTCAAAAAATTATTCCTTTTTATCTTATATCAACTATTAATATTATCCAGCCTTTAATTTTTTATTATTTAATTTTATCATCAACTTATATTTCTACATTTAAAATAATTAACTTATTAAATATTAAAATATTATTAATTTATTCATCTATTAATCAAACAGGTTGAATATTATTTTTAATTTTATTAAAAAATATATTTTGATTATTTTATTTAATTATTTATTCATTAATTTTATGAATTATTCTTTTTTTATTTTCCCTATCAAAATTCTCAATAATTTTTTTTATAAATAAAAATATCCCCACAAAATTTAATTTATTCAATATGATAATAATTTTCAATTTAGCTAGATTACCTCCCCTATCATTTTTTTTTATAAAATGAATAAATATTTATATTTCAATATTCAATACTAATTTATTTTTAATTTTTATTTTATTAATAATTAATTCTCTTATCATAATTTATATTTACATCAATATAATAATTATTTCAATATTTTTCTATTTAATTAAATTAAAATTTTTTCACTATCCTATTATATTATTAAATAAAAATTATTTATTTATTATTTTATTATTTTTAAAAATTAATATAAGAATATTTATTTTCTTAATTTAATAAAAAAGATTTTAAGTTAATTAAACTTTAAATTTTCAAAGTTTAACATATAAATTTATTTATTTTATAGGTCTTATAAAATCTATAAATTTTAATAATTAATTTTTTTTTAAATTTGCAATTTAAAGTTTTAATAAACTAAAAGATTTAAATTAAAATTTTAAAATTAAAATAATTAAAATTTAACTTAATAAATCTTTATTATAAATTTATATTAATGTTAGAAAATTTAATTTTCATAAATAAATTTACAATTTAATTCTTTTAATCAGACATAACATTTTATTACAAATATTTATGAAAAAATGATTATTTTCAACTAATCACAAAGATATTGGTATTTTATATTTCTTATTTGCTATTTGAGCCGGCATATTAGGATCATCTATAAGAATAATTATTCGTTTAGAACTTGGATCAATTAATAATTTAATTAATAATGATCAAATTTATAATTCAATAATTACAAATCATGCATTTATTATAATTTTTTTTATAGTAATGCCATTTATAATTGGTGGATTTGGAAATTTTCTTATTCCTTTAATATTAGGAGCTCCTGATATAGCTTACCCCCGTATAAATAATATAAGATTTTGACTTTTACCTCCCTCACTATTACTATTATTATTAAGAAACTTTATTAATGATGGAAGAGGAACAGGTTGAACTATTTACCCTCCTTTATCATCAAATATTTTTCATAATGGACCATCAATCGAATTAACTATTTTTTCATTACATATTGCTGGAATATCCTCAATCCTTGGATCAATCAATTTTATTTCTTCTATTTTTAATATAAATCACAAAAATTTATCTAATGATAAAATACCTTTATTAATTTGATCAATCTTAATTACCACAATTTTACTTCTTCTTGCCCTTCCAGTTCTAGCCGGAGCAATTACTATATTATTAACTGATCGAAATTTAAATACTTCATTTTTTGATCCTGCGGGAGGGGGAGACCCAATTCTTTATCAACATTTATTTTGATTTTTTGGACATCCTGAAGTTTATATTTTAATCCTTCCTGGATTTGGACTAATTTCTCATATTATTATAAATGAAAGAGGAAAAAAAGAAACTTTTGGAGCTTTAGGAATAATTTATGCTCTAATAGCCATTGGATTTTTAGGATTCGTAGTATGGGCTCATCATATATTTACTATTGGACTTGATGTTGATACACGAGCTTATTTTACTTCAGCAACTATAATTATTGCTATTCCCACAGGTATTAAGATTTTTAGATGAATTACAACTTTACATGGCACAAAAATTAATTATAACTCATCATTATGATGAGTAATAGGATTTATTTTTTTATTTACACTTGGAGGATTAACAGGAATTATACTTTCTAACTCTTCAATTGATATTATTCTTCACGATACATATTATGTAGTTGCTCACTTTCATTATGTTTTATCTATAGGAGCTGTATTTGCCATTATTGCAAGATTTATTCATTGATTCCCTTTGATTACAGGATATTCTTTAAATACTTATCTTTTAAATAGTCAATTTATTAGAATATTTATTGGAGTTAACATAACTTTCTTTCCCCAACATTTTTTAGGATTAAGAGGAATACCTCGACGTTATTCTGATTACCCCGATTCCTTTTTAATATGAAATATTATATCTTCAATTGGATCAACAATCTCTATCATTAGTTTAATTTTCCTAATATTCTTAATTTGAGAAGCCCTCTCATCTAAACGCCTAATCTTAAATATATTTTTTTTAAATTCTTCCTTAGAATGACTAAGAAAATATCCTCCTATTAATCATAGTTATAATGAAATTCCTTCAATTTAACTTTTAATAAATTATTTAATATGGCAGATTAGTGCAATGAATTTAAACTTCAATCATAAAGAACTACTTTTATTAAAAATTAACACTTGATTAATTACTCTTCAAAATTCAAATTCTCCATTTAATGATTTAATAATTTTTTTCCATGATTTAATTATAATAATTTTAATTTTTATTATAATATTAATTTTTTTAATTATAATTTTAATAATTAAAAATAAACTCACAGATCGATATCTTTTACAAGGCCATTTAATTGAATTAATTTGAACAATTTTACCTATATTAATTTTAATTTTTATAGCAATTCCATCAATTAAAATTCTTTATTTAACTGATGAAATAATTAATAATAAACTCACCATTAAAACATTAGGACATCAATGATATTGAAGATATGAATATTCTGATTTTTTAAATATTGAATTTAATTCATTTATAATTCCAACAAATGAATTAAAACTTAATGAATTTCGTCTATTAGATGTAGACAATCGATGTATTTTACCTTTTAAATACCCTACTCGAATTTTAACTACTTCTATAGATGTAATTCACTCTTGAACAGTACCATCATTAGGTATCAAAATAGATTCAACCCCAGGACGATTAAATCAATCTTTATTATTAATAAACCGTCCTGGTCTTTATTTTGGTCAATGTTCAGAAATTTGTGGAATAAACCATAGTTTTATGCCTATTGTTATTGAATCAATCAATTTTATTCAATTTAAAACATGATTAATCACAATATGTAAATAATTTCAATAATTAAAATTCATTAATATTATTAAATTTAATCTTATAATAATCATTAAATAACTAAAAGTAAGTTTTGGTTTTTTAAGCCATCAATAATAGTCTAACATCTATTTTTAATGAAAAGAATTAGTTTAAAATTTTAAATATTAAATTGTCAATTTAAAGATATTTTTACAAATATTCTTTAATTCCACAAATAATACCAATATTATGAATTTTCACATATTTAATTATTTTTTTAATCTTATTATTAATTATTAGAATAATATATTTTTTAATTTTAATACCTTATTTACAACTTACTTTTAAAAATTTCCCAAAGTATAAATGAATTTGAAAATGATAATAAATTTATTTTCTATTTTTGATCCTTCTACAGCTAAAAATTTTTCTTTAAATTGACTAAGAATAACAATTATTTTTTTAATTTTTCCATATCAACTTTGATTAATCCCCTCACGTTTACAAATATTTTTTAATCTAATTATAAGTATCATTTTAAAAGAATTTAAAATCTTAATTACATATTCACTATCAAATTTAATTATTTTTATAAGATTATTTGTATTTATTATTATTAATAATTTTTTAGGACTATTTCCTTATATTTTTACAGCTTCAAGTCATTTAAGTGTATGTTTATCCTTATCATTAACTTTATGAATTAGGATACTCCTATTTAGAATATTTAATTATATGAATGATTTTTTTTCTCATTTAACTCCTCAGGGAACTCCGTACATTCTTATACCATTTATAGTAATTATTGAAACTATTAGATTATTTATTCGACCATTTACTTTAGCAATTCGTTTAACAGCTAATATAATCGCAGGCCATTTACTAATTTCCTTATTAGGATCTTCTGGTCAATTAATTAATAATTTACTAATTTTTTTAACTATAATAATATCACAATTTTTTTTATTTATTTTAGAAATATCAGTCTCTATAATTCAAGCATATGTATTTTCTATTTTAAGAACCTTATATAGTAGAGAAATTTAACATATAATTATGATAAAAAATCACCAAAACCATCCTTTTCATTTAGTATCAAATAGGCCTTGACCTATTATTATTTCCCTTAGTTTATTTAACAATTTAATTTCTATAATTATATGATTTTATAAATTAAATTACTTAATTTTACTATCTTTACCTTGTACATTATTATGTATATATCAATGATGGCGAGATGTAATTCGCGAATCAACATATCAAGGATCTCATACTTATTTTGTATTTCAAGGATTACAATTAGGAATAATTTTATTTATTTTATCAGAAATTTTATTTTTTATTTCCTTTTTTTGAGCATACTTTCATTCTTCCTTAACCCCATCTATAGATATTGGACAATACTGACCTCCTTTAGGAATTAAACCTTTTAATCCATATGATATTCCTCTAATAAACACAATCATTTTAATTTCTTCTGGAATAATAATCACATGAACACATCACTCAATTTTAAATAAAAGCTTAAATGAAAGCGTAAAAAGTTTATTAATAACAATTTTTCTTGGATTTTATTTTTCATTTTTACAAATAATTGAATATATTGAATCACCTTTCACTATTGCCGATTCAATTTATGGATCAACTTTTTTTCTGGCCACAGGATTTCATGGAATTCATGTTATTATTGGAACATTATTTCTTATAATTTGTTTATGCCGTATAAATTATCTTCATTTTAGAAATACCCATCATTTTGGAATAGAAGCCGCCGCTTGATATTGACACTTTGTAGATGTAATTTGATTATTTTTATATATATCAATTTATTGATGAAGATATTAATAATATTTTTATTTATATAGTATATATCTTCATTACATTTAATTTCCAATTAAAAAAATTAAACTTTTTAATATAAATAATATTATCTATTATTTTAATAATATTAATATTTATAAGAATTTCTTTATTAATTTTATTAATAAATTTTATATTATCTATAAAACTTCAAAAAAATCGAGAAAAAATCTCACCTTTTGAATGTGGATTTGATCCTTTATCAAACTCACGCCTTCCTTTTAGTATTCAATTTTTCTTAATTAGATTAATTTTTCTAATCTTCGATATTGAAATTGCCCTTTTAATTCCTATAATTTATATAATATTTTCAATAAATAAAATTATAATTTTTACATCACTATTATTTTTATCAATTTTAGTTTTTAGTTTAATTATTGAATATATTGAACAATCCATAGATTGAATAAATTAATTTTTAATTTAATTTTATTTAATATAAATATTTTTTTATTTTAAAATTTAATATAATAGGATTTTAGTTAAAAAATAACATTTAAATTGCACTTAAAAATTATATCATTATACACATAAATCTTATTCTTATTATTATAAATAAAATATTTATTTAATTATATATTTTCCATTCAATCTTTTAAAGTAAATAATTACATTTAATTTCGAATTAAAATTTTGATTACATCTAATCTAAAAGACCTAATTAAATTAATCAATTAATTGAAGCCAAAAAGGCATATTATTGTTAATAATATAAATGAATTAATTTAATAAATAATTCCAATTAATAATATATTATTTATCCCATCAACTTGGTATAAAAATCATATATTTTTAATTAAATTTAAAGAAATAATTAAAATTGAACTTCTAATTCAATATCTAATGATGTATCATTTTATTTCTTTATTATGATAAATATATTAAAAAATTTTTAACTTAAATTTATATAATTTAAATTATTAATAAATAATTCTTTTACAAAACTAATAACTATAAATGCTATCCATAAATTTATATAGTTTAAGATAAAAACATTATATTTTCTATATAAAAAAAATAAATTTTATTTATAAATATATTATAAATATTATATTAATAAACAAATATAAATGTATATATATATTATTTAAAAATAAATAAATATTTTCATAATATCTTCAATATTATACTTTATTATATAAGCTATTTAAATTTAAAAATCTTTATAATAATATATTTATAATATATATTTTAAATACAAATAAATTAATTTAATTTTTAATAATAAAATAAAGTTAATAAAATAAATAAATTAATAAAAATAAATATAAAAATTTTATATTTATTAGGAAAAATCTCAATTATTTTAAAAGAATATAATAATAAATTTTTTATTGAAAACTCAATTCATGTCACATCAAATCCATAAATTTTAACCCCAAAATTTAAAAAAAATTTATAATGTCATTTAAATATATAATTTAAAAACCACATTGATCTAAAAAAAAATCTATAAAAATATAAATTAATAAAACTTTTTAAATATAAATTTCTCATAAATATACCTAAAATTAATATAATTATAGTTACTATCTTAATTGAAACTTCTATATATAATAAATAATTATCATAAAAAAATAATCATATAATTAATGATCCTCCTAAAATACTTAAAATTATTATAATTATTATAGAAAAACTTATTAATTTATCTTCTTTAAAATAATAAAATCTTCCCCCTTTAACTTGTCTGTAAAAAATACAATATAATAACCGTAAAGAATATGAAACAGTTAAAGATAATGATAATAAAATTATTAATAATAAAAACCTATTTATATTTATTAAGTAAATTACCTCTATAATTAAGTCCTTAGAATAAAATCCTGATAAAAAAGGAAACCCAATTAAAGATAAATTAGAAATATAAAACCTTATTATTGTAAAAGGAATATACTCATTTATATTTCCCCTGAAACGAATATCTTGATTATTGTTTATTAAATGAATTATTACTCCAGCACATATAAATAATAAAGACTTAAAAATAGCATGGGTAAGTAAATGAAAAAAAGTTAATATTTTTTCCCCCAACCTCAAAATTATTATTATTAGACCTAATTGTCTCAAAGTTGATAAAGCAATAATTTTTTTTAAATCATTTTCAAAATTAGCCATTAACCCAGCTATAAATATAGTAAAAACTGAACAATAAAATAAAATTTTAATCACTAATATCCCTCAAAAAAATTCTCTAAATCGAATTATTAAATAAACTCCGGCTGTTACTAATGTTGAAGAATGAACTAATGCTGAAACAGGAGTAGGGGCCGCTATAGCCATGGGCAATCAAACAGAAAAAGGAATCTGAGCCCTTTTAGTAATAGAAGCTAAAAAAATTATGAAAACTAATAAAAAATTTTTATTTAAAAAATATATTCTTCATCTCCCAAATATAAATATTATTCCAATAACTATTAATAATCCAATATCACCAATTCGATTACATAAAACAGTAACTATTCCAGAATTATAAGATAAATAATTTTGATAAAAAATTACTAAACAATAAGATGTCAATCCTAAGCCATCCCATCCAAACAAAATTCTAATTAAATTTGGACTAATAATTATAAGAATTATTGATAAAATAAATAAATTTACTAAATAAATAAAACGATCTAAATAAATTTCTTGTTTTATATAAATTATTCTATATACTATAATTATAGAAGAAATTAATATAACAATCCTGATAAATAAGCATGAAATCCAGTCAATTAAAATAATAAACTCTATATTTATTCCATTAAAATTTAAAATTCTTCATTCTAATATATACCTTAAAACTTTAAAACTTAAAAAAATTCTATATAAAAAAAAAATTAAAAATAATAATATTATAAAAAATGAATATAATAATAAATTTATTATAATCTAAGATAAATTTTTTATAACTTTAATTCCACAAATTAATATTTTTAAATTAAACTACTTAAATTAAATATTTAAATTTTAAAAATTTATAAACTAATAAAATATACTTATATTAAAAATAAATAAAACTAATGGAATTATATGAATATATAAAATTAAAAAATCTTTTACATAAACTATAAATAATTTTTCTTCAATATAAATAAAACCATGTTGAATATATGAATATAAATATAATGAATAAGCTCTCCTAAAAAAACAAATAAATATTAAAAATAATATAATAATTATATCTCACCTAATAATTACATTAATTATAAAAATTTCACTAAAAAATCTTAATGAAAATGGAAAAGAAAAATTAGCAGCACAAAATAAAAATCATCAAATTCTTAATGAAAAAAATAAATTTATTATCCCCTTATTTAAAAATATTAAACGACTTATAGAACGTTCATAATATAAATTAACTATATAAAAAAGTCCAGAAGAACATAATCCATGAGAAACTATTAAAATATAAGAACTAACAAATCCTAATTCTCTTAAAGTCAACAATGAACATATTAAAATATTTATATGTACGACAGAAGAATATGCTACTAATTTTTTTATGTCAATTTGAATTAAACAAATTAATCTAGTAAATAAAGAACCAATAATCCCAACTCTTAAAATAAAATAATTATATTTTACTCTCAAAGATAAAAAAATTTTTATAAATCGTAACAATCCATATCCCCCTAATTTTAATAAAATACCTGCTAAAATTATAGACCCATAAACTGGAGCTTCAACATGAGCTTTAGGTAATCAAACATGAAAAATATAAATTGGAAGTTTAACATAAAATACTAAAAATAAAATTAAATAATCTCATAAGCCTATTTTAATGTCTAATTTTCTCATTATTAATAAACTAAAATCAAATGATCCAAAAAATTTAAACAATTTAAATAAATAAATCAATAAAGGCAATGAAATAAATATTGTATAAATTAATAAATAATAAGAAGCAGATAAACGTTCATAATTCATTCCCCAAAAAATAATTATAATAAATATAGGAATCAACCTTAATTCAAACATAAAATAAAACAATAATAAATTCATAGAAAAAAAAAAAAAAATTAAAATTAATAATATAATTAAAAAAATTATTAATTTTTTTATATATATATTATCTAATATATTATGACCTTGAATAGACATATACCTTAACCCTATAATTCAATATCTTAAAATCACTAAAAAATATGAATACTTATCAACTCCAAAATACAACCTAATACTAATAAAAATATCATCTTTAAATATAAATTCAAATAATATTATAAATCTAATCACATAAATATTTATATAATAAAATACACCTTTTTTATTTAAAACCAATCCTCTAATTATAAATAAAAATACAATAATTATTTTTATCATATACAACACAATATAACTAAATTTTTAATTAAAATTTATTAACATGTAAAAAATAATACAATTCATTCCCATGAAATCGAATGATTAAAATTAACAAAGCTAACCCTAAAACTCTTTCACAAACACTATAAACCAAATAATAAATTGCAAATAAATCTAAATTTATTAAATTAAAAATTATATAAATAATTATAAAAAAATTTAAAATTAAAAATTCAATGACTATTAAAACAACTAATATATATTTATAAGCCATAATTAATATAATTAAAATAATCAAATATAAATATCTAAAAATTAAAAAATCAATATAAATAACTAATATAGTTTAAATAAAAACATTAATTTTGTAAATTAAAAATATTTTAATTTAAATTAATAGTTTAAAATTATTTACTATAAAATATCAAAAAAATAATTAATATTATACATTTAATCTCCAAAATTAACATTCTTAATTAAATTATTTTTTGTTAATTTTTTAAATATTTAATATATGATAAAAGAATTACTTATATTAAATATAATAATTATTTCTATTTTATTAATTATTTTATTTATATTAACAATCAAACTTTTTAATCCTATCATAATCATAATTAACATTCTAGCATATAGATTAATAATTTGTATTAAAATTTCTTTATGAAAATCAAATTTTATATACTCTATTATTTTATTTTTAATTATAATCAGAGGATTATTAATTATTTTTTTATATTTTTCAAGACTTATTGCTAATGAAAAAATAAATTTTAAACTTAATAAATTATTATTTTTAAATATAATTTTAAATTTAATTATTTTTTACATATTAAATTCAATTTATGATTTTAATCTATTTAAAACAAAAAAATTCAATTTTTCTGAAATTAATTTAATCTATAATATTAACGAAATAAATTATCAAAATTTATTAAATTTATATGAATATCCTTTTAATAACATAACAATTATATCAATATTATATTTATTAATTTCATTATTTTCTATTGTTAAAATCTGCTCAATTAAATATTTAACTTTACGAAAAATTTCCTAATTTATTTAATTAGTAAAAATATACTTATGAAAAAACTTATTACAAATATATTAAATTCATTAATTAAATTACCCACACCTATTAATATTTCTTATTGATGAAATTTTGGATCCTTATTAAGAATATTTTTATCAATTCAAATTATCAGAGGATTTTTATTATCATTCCATTATACTGCTAATATCAATAATGCTTTTGATAGAATTATTCATATTATTCAGAATGTTAATTTAGGATGACTCCTTCATAATATCCATATTAATGGGGCCTCAATATTTTTTATTTTCTTATATTTACATATCAGACGTAACATTTATTATAACTCATTTAAAATTTTTGAAACATGAATAACTGGAATTTCTATTTATTTAATTTCAATGGCCACGGCCTTTCTAGGATATGTCTTACCTTGAGGTCAAATATCATTCTGAGGGGCCACAGTTATTACAAATCTAATTTCATCAATCCCATACCTTGGAATAAATATTGTTCAATGAATTTGAGGGGGATTTTCTATTAATAATGCAACTTTAAACCGATTTTATTCAATTCATTTTATTCTTCCATTTATTATTACTATTATAGTAATTTTACACTTATTTTTTCTACACATCTCAGGATCTTCAAACCCTCTAGGAATCAATAGAGATTTATATAAAATTCCTTTCCACATTTACTTTACAATTAAAGATATTCATGGATTAAACATTATTTTATTTATATTTTATATTATTAATTTAAAATATCCATATATCTTTAGTGACCCAGATAATTTTCAACCTGCCAATTCTCTAATCACCCCTATTCATATTCAACCTGAATGGTATTTCCTATTTGCTTACGCCATCCTCCGTTCAATCCCTAATAAACTAGGAGGAGTAATTGCCCTTTTATCTTCAATCATAATTCTTTATTTTATACCTTTAATTAATTTTAAAATTAATACATTATCATTTTATCCTTTAAATCAACTCATATATTGAATATTTATTAATACATTTATTATATTAACCTGAACAGGAGCTCAAATTATTGAATACCCTTACATCTCAATCAGTCAAATTATATCTTTAATATATTTTTTATTTTTTATCTTCATTATATTAATTATAAAAATTAGAGAAAATTTACTTTTATTTAAATTTTAAAAATTTTAATTTAAAAATTAAAAAGTTAATGATCTTGAAATAAGTTTATATTTTGAAAATATAATAAAGAAAAAATTTTCTATTAACTTTTAATATACTTATTTTTTAATAATTTTAATTTTTAATATATATATAAATTTAAATTATTAAAATTAATATTAAAAATTTTATACCTATAATCAAAATTATATATATTAAAATTATTGGTAAAATAATTTTCCAACATAAATATATTAATTCATCATATCGTATTCGAGGTAATAATCCCCGTATAAAAATAATCATAAATCTGAATAAATTAATAAATAAAAATATAAAATAACTATAACCTAAAGTAGTAAATATAATAATTCTAATAAATCTTAAAAATATAATTATTCCATACTCCCCTAAAAAAATTAATGTAAAACCTCCCCTAAAATATTCAATATTAAACCCGGAAACTAACTCAGACTCTCCCTCAATAAAATCTATAGGCCTTCGATTTAATTCAACTATAATTCTAATAAAATATATAATAAATAAAGGATATAAAAAAAATAAAAATCAAAAATTTTTTTGAAATTTAATAAAATCAATAAATGAATATCTTTCCCTCAAAAATATAAGAATAAAAATAATTAAAATAAACCTTACCTCATAAGATAATATCTGAGATACAGATCGAATAGACCCTAATATAGAATAAATTGAATTAGCAGATCACCCTATAAAAATAATTACATATCCTCTTAAAGTTAAAAAAATAATTATTAATAAAATTGAATAATTTATATAATAAATATTAGTATAATAAGGAAATAATAATCATATAATCATTATTAATTTAAACCTTAAAATTGGACATAAATAAAATAAATTATAATTAGATTTATAAACAAAAAATAACTCCTTATTTAATAATTTAATTGCATCCCTAAAAGGCTGAAAAATACCCCCCGTACCAACCTTATTAGGACCTTTTCGCATTTGAACATAGCCTAAGATTTTACGCTCTAATAAAGTTAAAAAAGCAATACCTATTAATAAAATTATTAATAAAATTAATAAATTCAAAAAATTTAATAAAATATAATGATATATACTTATAATTATTACCTACATATTTTTATATCAATATATATAATTAAATTCTAAATTTAACACACTTATCTGTCAAAGTAATAATATTAAAATTAAACTAATAAAATTTTAATTAAAATTAATTTTATTCATTATTTAAAAATAATTTTAAATAAAAAGTCCTTTCGTACAAAATTATTTAAATTTAATTATAGATAGAAACCGATCTGGCTCACGCCGATCTAAACTCAAATCATGTAAAAATTCAATAGTCGAACAGACTAACCAATTAAATTTCTTCATTTAATATTTATTTTAATTCAACATCGAGGTCACAATCATCTTTCCCAATAAGATCTCAAGAAAAATATTATGCTGTTATCCCTAAGGTAATTAATTCTAATAATAAATTATAATAATATATATTTTATCATTTTTAATCAAAAACTCATAAATCTATGGCTAAATAAAAATTAATTTATAATTTCATAAAAGTTCATTAAATTTTACTATCCTCCCAATAAAATATAAATTTTTCAAAAATTTTTTTTATTTATTTAAATTAAAAATTTATATAAAATTCTATAGGGTCTTCTCGTCCCATAATATTATTTAAGAATTTTGACTTAAAATATAAATTCTTAATATAATTCATAAAATAGTTTAAACTTCATCCATTCCTTCATCCTAGTCTTTAATTAAAAGACAATTGATTATGCTACCTTAGTACAGTTAAAATACTGCAGCTATTTAATTTTATCATCATTGAGCAGAATAAATCTTAAATTTTTATTTTAAAACCATGTTTTTATTAAACAGGTGAGTTTAATTTATTTATTCTTTTATATAATTTTTAAAATATAAAATAAACAATAAATAAAAATTTATATATTAATTATAATTTAAATCATTATTATTATTAAAAAATAATTTAACTTGCCTAATTCTTTTTTCATTATATAACAAAAATAATATTTTTATAATTTTAAATTAATTCTTTTAAATTTTATTATACTAATTTTATCATTATTTTTTACAATAAATAATTATTTATAATATTTTTTTATAAAATTAAAAATTTTTTACACTAAAATTTATAATTTTAAAATTATTTTATAATCAAAAATAAATTATTAAATATTTATTAAAAAATTTTAATTTTAAAAATATTTTTATTAATTAATTTTAATTTTTTTTAAAAAAATTTATAGATTATCCCATAAATTTTTTATATAAACCAATTATAAATAAATTTTTAAATAATAATTTAATTAATTTTATAATTTTTAAATTTTAATATTTATATATAAATTAAATTTATATCAAAAAAAATTAGATATCTAAAAAATTGACTAAAATATCTTCCCTAAATAAATATTAAAAATAATTATTAAACATTAAATTTTATATTTAATTAACTCTTTTTCATTCGAAAAATTTTAAATTAATAAAATTTATATTTTAATAAACCCTGATACAAAAGGTACATTAAATTAAAATTACTTATATAAATTTTAAAAATTATTCATTTACATTACTCAAATTATATAATAATTTATTTAATTAAATCACTAAAACATTTTATTATACCAATCCACTATTTAAAATATAATTTTATATATTTAATAAAAAATTTACTTAAATAATTAACTTTAAAAAATATTTAAATATCAAATTATATTAAAATCTTAATTTTTTAATTAATCTATTCAATGTAAATGAATTATTTTATACTTATACTTTAAACTAAAATTTTATTAAAACTTAAAATTCTAAGTACACTTTCCAGTATACTTACTTTGTTACGACTTTTTTCATAATTTAAATGAAAATGACGGGCAATTTGTACATATTTTAAGTAAAATTCAATTTATAAATTTATATAAATTTACATTTAAATCCATTTTCCTTAACATATTAAAATTTTAATTTCATTAATAAAATTAATTGTAATTCATTATTATCTTAATTATTCTACATTTTGATTTGAATTATTATTTTAAATAAATTTTTTAATAAAATTTAATAATATTATTTAACAACAACAATATATAAAATTTTTATTAAGTATTTCTATTCGTGGAATATCAAATTAATTAACAAATTCCTCTAATTTAATAAAATACCGCCAAATTTTTTATTTTTAATGATTAAACATTTAATATTTAATTTAAAAATTTTCATTATAATAATAGGGTATCTAATCCTACTTTTTTTATAAAATTTATATAAATTAATTAAATTATATTTTAAAATTAACTAAATCTTATTAATATTTCACCATAAAAAATTTTTTAAAATTTCAATTTTTAAATATATTATAATTATTTATTAAATTATTAAAAATTTATTTTCATCAAAAGTTTAACCGCAATTGCTGGCACTTTTTTAATTAATAATTTAAAATAACTTTCTAATGTAAATTTTCATTTAAATAAATCATACTAAATATTAAAATATACATTTAAAAATTATTTAAATTTTTAAATTTTTAAATTAAAATTTTATTTATATTTAAGTAATTAAATAAATTTAAATAAAAAAAATTAATATATTAATTCATTCATTATTGTAAATTATTATTTAATCAATTATTATATATTTATAAATTATAACCTATTATAATATAATTTTTAATAAAAACCTACTCCCCCTGTAAATTATTATTTAATCAATTATTATATATTTATAAATTATAACCTATTATAATATAATTTTTAATAAAAACCTACTCCCCCTGTAAATTATTATTTAATCAATTATTATATATTTATAAATTATAACCTATTATAATATAATTTTTAATAAAAACCTAATCTTTTATTTAAATTTTTATTTATATAATTAAGTATTTATAATTTATTAAGAAATTAATTTTAAATAAGTATTAATTATTATTTTCTATTTCTTAAAATTTAAATTCTTATATATATAAATAAATAATTAAATAATAAATATACTAATGATTAATATTATTTATTTAATAATAATTAAATTATTTTTATATTAATAATATAATAATTATAAATATAAATAATAATAAAATTTTAATAATTATATAATATTTATATTTTAAATATATTAATGATTAAGTTAATATTAAATTTTAAAATTAACTTAAATTTTTATTTTATCAAAAAAATTATATATAAAAATATTATTTTTTTTATATATTTAAATTAAAAATAAGTAAGCTAAACTCTCCCCCTGTAAATTATTATTTAATCAATTATTATATATTTATAAATTATAACCTATTATAATATAA